TGGGTTGGATGGGTAGTATTCTGGATACGGCAAAATCCTTCTATCATAGCAATGCCGCGTATAGGTAGAAGGCACGCTAGATCAAATAAGTACCTTGTGGCAGACTTGAGAACTTCTATGGGTCGAATTTTGAGTATTCTCTTATTTATCACCTGTGCCTACAATTTAGGCGGAATACCCTCGCCTATTTTCACTAAGAAACTGAAGGAAAACTCAAAAAAAAAAAAAGAAATGGGGGAAAGTGAGGAAGAAACAGATGTAGAAATAGAAACCACTTCCGATTCCGAAGAGATCCAAGTGGATGAAGAGGAAAAAACAAAGGAGAAATTTGAAAAACCTATTGTGACTCTTCTTTTCGATTATAAACGATGGAATCGTCCATTGCGATATATAACAACCAATCAACCTGCAAATGCTGTAAGAAACGAAAACGAAATGGCACAATATTTTTTTGCTACATGCCTAAGTGACGGAAAACAAAGAATCTCTTTTACATATCCACCCAGTTTGTCAACTTTTTTTGAAATGATACAAAAAAGGTGGTTTTTAGACACGACAGAAACAAGATCCTCGGAAGAACTATATAATCGTTGGGTTTCTACCAACGAACAAAAAAGAAAGAGCCTAAGCAACGAATTTATCAAGCGAATTGAAGCTCTAGACAAGGGTTCTCTTGATGATGTACTTGAAAAAAGGACTAGATTGTACAATGATGGGACTGAGCAAAACTGCTTACCAAAAGTGTATGATCCTTTTTTGAGCGGACCCCACCGTGGAACAATTAGAAATTTCGATTTGGACTCAAGCATCAACAATCCTTTAAACAACCCGATAGAAGATTCCCTAACAAGCATGTGGAATAAGCTTAAGCTTCAAGATATCCTTCCTAATGATTTCCGAGAATTTGAAGATCAAGAAGACAAAAAAAGTGAAGATCAACAACAAAAAGAATATCAATATCAAAGTGCATTAAGTGCATTTGAAGACGAAGATAAAGAATATCAAAGTGCATTTGAAGATGAAGATCGAGAAATTCGAAGTGAATTTGCAGGGGAACCAAGGCCTAATACGGCTTTGAATTTAAACGAAAATGATGAAATCGAAAATGATGAAATTGAAAACCTTGAAATTGCAATCGAAAACTTTGAAATCGAAAAAAAGGTTCCTCGATGGTCATACAAATTGAACGTGGATTGGGGGGATTTGGAAAACGAGCCAAAAGACAATGAAGAAGAGGAAAATCAGGCTTATGATATTTGTTCACCAGAAGTAAGACGCGTAGTCATTTATACTGAGAAAGAGACTGAGAACGAGACTGAGAACGAGACTGAGAAAGAGACGGAGACTGGTGCGAATGCTAGGACTATCGAAAAAAATACTAAGACTACTACTGACGAAGATAAGACAGATAAAACTGCCGAGAATGCTCGGACTATCGAAAATCCTAAGACTACTACTGACGAAGATAAGACAGATAAGACTGCCGAGAATATTAAGACTACTACTGACGAAGATAAGACAGATAAAACTGCCGAGAATGCTCGGACTATTGAAAATCCTAAGAATACTATTAAGGATAAGGAAGATAAGAAGGAGGAGGAGGAACCGGAAGAAATTGCTTTGCTTTCCTATCTAGAAGAACCAGATTTTGATCGCGATTTAATTAAAGGATCCATGCGAGCTCAACGACGCAAAATTTCTATGACTTCTATGACAGAGATTACGATTACCTTTTAGTAAAACTGAGATTTGTCTGATTATATTAGGAATGGCTATCTCTTGTTCTACGGAATCAGAGGATGTCAATCAAAATATTGCCTCCTTTTGGCGACAATGTTTCATACTCGGGTTGGGACTTGGCTTCTGTTGGCATTGCTCCGCGGAGTAGGCTTATTCTTTTTCTTTCTGTTTTCATCGAAAAATAAAGTAAAAGAAAACGTCACTATAGCTATAGTAAGTAGTAAATTACTAAAAAAAGAAAAATGGATAAATAAAATAAATAAAAGAAAAGATAAGAAGAAATTCGACCGCCCCCCATATATTTTATCCCCTCTCCTACAAAGAAACTTATAACACCAACCCCGTTCGTAATTCCATCAATTACCCCTCTATCAAAAAAAGACATTTGTTCTGCTAACCTTCTTATGCCACTAATAAAGATAGTTTTATAAAAAGCTTCAATATAAGCACAATTATATGACCAATTATAGAGAATATTGATTTTTTGGTCCCAGAAGAGTCTTTTAGGCCCCGTTTTCATAAATAAATTCATTAAGCCAAAATTATGAAAAGATGAATAAACAGGCCTATATAAAAGAGACGCTATAAATATTCCAAAAAAGGCTATACTTACTGAAAAAAATGCATTTGTGACAAATTCATACGAATCCATAGAATTGTTTGAATTTGACTGTAAAAAAGTTATCGTCGGAGCTAACCATTTTGATAATATATCAAAATAGACTTCCTTTTGATCAAAAGGAAGTCCTATGGATCCGATGAAACAAGTAAATAAAACCAATACAATAAGTGGAAATAGCATTGTATTGTCCGATTCCTGGGGATAGATTGAATTTTTTTTATTGGAAAAAAGAGTAATAGTAAAAAGAGGTCGCATCACATTTCTTGCATTCCCATGAATTGGATACCCTTTTTTCAAAAAAAGGGAAACGCTTTCAATATTATTTATTGTTGAGAAAAGCAAATTTGCTTTTCTCAATTTCAATCCATCTTTACCCCATATAGATAGTGAGTAGAACGAGCTATTTTTTTTGCCGTTAAAATTTTGAAAATAAACGTTTAAATGTCCCTCAAAAGTCAGTAAATACATTCGAAACATATAAAATGCAGTTAAACCCGCCGTGAAAGAAGCTATTATCGCAAAAAGAGGCGAATATCCCCAGCTATCATAAAGAATCTCGTCTTTGGACCAAAAACAAGCAAGAGGTGGAATACCACAAAGAGAAAGTGTACCTAACAAAAAGGAAGTTTTTGTAATTGGTAAATATTTTGTTAAACCCCCCATAAGAGCCATATTCTGGATTTTTTCTGGCGAATATCCAATACAGGTTTCCATTGAATGAATAATGGATCCAGAACCTAAAAATAATAATGCTTTCGAATAGGCATGGGTGATCAAATGAAATAAAGCCACTCGATAAGATCCCATACCTAAAGCTAACATAGTATAACCCAATTGAGATATTGTAGAATAGGCTAAACTTCTCTTAATGTCTCTTTGAGCAAGAGCCAAAGTAGCCCCTAATAGTAATGTTATCATACCTATTAAAGAAATAAAATTCATTACGTAGGGTATAGATATAAAAAGAGGAATAAGTCGAGCTACAAGAAAAATTCCTGCTGCTACCATAGTAGCAGCATGGATAAGAGCTGATATAGGAGTAGGCCCTTCCATGGCATCAGGTAACCATACATGAAGGGGAAATTGTGCCGATTTAGCAACTGCACCAACGAATAATAGGGAGGCAAAGAAAGTAAGAAATAAAGAATTGAACCCATCATTATCAATCAAATTTTTGGTTATTTCGAACAAATTTCGAAAGTCGAAACTACCCGTTATAAAATAAAAACCCAAGATTCCTAATAATAAACCAAAGTCCCCTACGCGATTAGTTACAAAGGCTTTTTGACAAGCACTTGCCGCAATAGGTCGTGTGAACCAAAAACCTATTAATAGAAAGGAACACATTCCAACCAATTCCCAAAAAAAATAAATTTGTATCAAATTAGAACTAGTTACTAATCCCAACATAGAAGCATTAGACAAACTCATATAAGCAAAAAATCTCAAATATCCTTGATCATGAGACATATAATTGTCACTATAAATAAGAACCATTATCCCAACAGTAGTAATTAATAATAACATAATGGAAGTAAGCGGATCTATCAAATAGCCAAATTCTAAGGAAAAATCATTATGGATAGTCCAGGACCATACATATTGATGAGCAATACTGACGTTTATTTGATAAATAGCCAGATCCGCTGAAAAAATCATAATGATACTGAGTAATAAAACACTAGGAAAAACCCACATACGGCGAAGGCTTTTTGTCGCGGTCGGAAAAAGGAGAAGTCCCACTCCTATAGCGATAGGAACTGGGAGTGGAACAAAAGGTATGATCCATGCATATTGATATGTATGTTCCATAAAAAAAGAAAACTTTTTGTATTTTTTTTTTATTTTTTAATTGTTTCCGATTCACCAGTTCTTATCTCTTGGGGAAAAAGCAAAAAAGAATTTGAATATTGAATAAAGAAAATGACGATTTAAATTAAATAGAAATCAAATCGCATATAACTGAAAAAAAAAAAGAAAACAAATAAATTATAAATTATGAAAAATATTATTTATTATCAAGTCAAGTATCACTCAACCAATTAATATAACAACTAACTCATTGACTCGTTCTAATTTGAAAATGGAAATTTTGACAATTTTTACAATAGCGTTTTTTATTTTTCAAGCAGGTAGGTTTCATGAAACTTTTTGATCTATTTTTTGTTAATTTAATATAACACGACGAAACTCTCTGGAGATACTCAATCAAATCCCTTTTATTATTAAATTAATAAGAATAAGCAATTAAATTGCTATATCTATAGCAGCAAGAAATGGAGATCGTCGAAATAAATCTTAATGCGAAGAGAAGATAAGATATATTAAATAGTAACAAAGAAAAATGATTCTTTACTTTTGATCTTGTATGTACGGATATTTTATCTAATACAGTAAAAAATCTCTATTTTGATCAATAGAAGTCTTACCCAGTTAACTATAATATAGTAAATAACCTCTTTATTTTTTTCTGTTTTCATTTTTAATGATGGTTCCAAAAAAACGTATTCGTCAAAATATTTGTAAATTCAAAAAGGTGCTGGGCGACAGTAAAAGAATTTGCTTTTGCAAGATATCTTTTTTCCGGGAATTTTCAATTTTTTTTTTGTGCAACTAATCGAAAAAAGTAATGTAGTAAAGCATTGAACTATTCTAAATTGAATGCCGACGAATCGCTCAATTTGCTAATTTCATTTAGTAAATTAGTAAAATAATAGGAAGTATTCCCATCAATTTATATTATCTTTCTTTATTTATTGGGGTAAATGGCTACTCAGGATTCTGTATATATTTTTTATATTAATTATATACATAAAATATATATATTCTATAATCTATTTACCGAATATTGCAATAACCAAAATAAATGATTATTTTTACTTAATACTTAAGTAAAATTGAGTTCAAGGTAAGGTATAAGTATAACATTTTTCTCTTTCGTTTTTTTTTTTTTTGTAAGTTTTTGTGGGATAGGGATTAGAATCTTTCCCATCTATTCACTTTTTCAAATGAAAATAATACAAAAACTAAAAAAAGTCTTCTTTTTTTAGTTTTAGGAAGGTTTTCATTTTTCATTTTAATATAGAATATATCTCGCATAAAGATAGAGAAAAAATTCTCAAAAAATAAGAATTGGGTCACGATCTAGTTAAGACGGGTAAATTCTCGAAGAGCTTCCCTTTTAACTAGATAAAAAAAGCATTGGATTATGAAAACTTACACTATTTCACAACTAAAGATTCTTTTTTCTTTTATTGAATATGTTCAAATAGTTATTATTTTTTTATTATTATAGTAAGTCTTTATTCATTTTTTTTCTAAAGCTAAGGGATACTAATTCAATCCTGCCATCTCAACGATTGAATATTGAATATAGATGGGCTATTATGATTTCGAGCACGCCGCTATGGTGAAATTGGTAGACACGCTGCTCTTAGGAAGCAGTGCTAGAGCATCTCGGTTCGAGTCCGAGTGGCGGCATCTTCAAAAAGAACTAGAATAGATCCTATTCTATAATGAATTGAATTCCATATTTACTTTTAGGATTTTTATGATATTTTTGACTTTAGAACATATATTAACTCACGTCTCTTTTTCGATTGTTTCAATTGTAACTACTATTTATTTGATGACCTTATTAGTCCACGAAATTGTTGGACTATATGATTCGTCAGAAAAAGGGATGAAAGCTTCTTTTTTGTGTATAACAGGATTTTTAGTGATTCGGTGGATTTATTCAGGTCATTTCCCCTTAAGTGATTTATATGAATCATTAATGTTCCTTTCGTGGAGTTTTTCCATGATTCATTTAGTTCCCTATTTTAGGAACCATAAAAATCATTTAAGTACAATAACCACGCCAAGTGCTATTTTTACCCAAGGGTTTGCTACTTCAGGTCTTTTAACTGAAATTCATCAATCCACAAAATTAGTACCCGCTCTCCAATCTCAGTGGTTAATGATGCACGTAAGTATGATGGTATTGAGCTACGCAGCTCTTCTATGCGGATCTTTATTATCAATGGCCCTTCTAGTAATTACATTTCGAAAAAACCTAGAGATTCTTGGTAAAATTCATTATTTATTAACGGGGCCATTTTATTCTGGCGAGACAAAATACATGAATGAAATAAGCAATGTTGTGCGAAATCCTTTTTTTATTTCGTTTAGAAATTATCATAGGTATCAATTCATTCATCAATTGGATTTTTGGGGTTGTCGTATCATTAGTCTAGGTTTTCTCTTTTTAACCATCGGTATCCTTTCCGGAGCAGTGTGGGCTAATGAAGCGTGGGGGTCATATTGGAATTGGGATCCCAAGGAAACTTGGGCATTTATTACTTGGGCTATATTTGGGATTTATTTACATACTCGAACAAATAAGAATTTGCAAGGCATAAACTCTGCAATTGTGGCTTCTACGGGATTTCTTATAATTTGGATATGCTATTTCGGGATAAATCTATTAGGAATAGGACTACATAGTTATGGTTCATTCACATTAACTTCTAATTGAAGAAGGATCCTTAGAAATCGAATACAGGGACAGGGGAAAGTTTGTAAGAGTTTTTGTTTGAGAACCATAAAGTTTTTTACGGTTCTCAAACAAAAACTCCAAACGTATCTAATTCAATCAAGTTTTTTTTACTTGATAGATATCTTATTATATTATTCTTTTATTTTTTTGATAAAAACAAAGTATCTATAAAAAAAAAGAATTAGATAAAATAATTTCTACCTTGTCAACTGATAGGGAAAAAACGAAATCTGGATAAATACCAATACCAATTATTGGTAAAAGTATACAAATCGAAACAAAAAGTTCTCGCGGTCCGGAATCAAAAAAATGAGAGTTTGGGGCATGAAATTGTTTGTATCCATAGAAAATCTGACGTAACATAGATAATGAATAGATAGGAGTTAATATCATTCCAATTGCCGTTAGAAATGTAATGGGTATTTTTGACATGAAAAAATATTTTTGGCTAGTTATTATTCCAAAAAATACTACCAATTCCGCAAAAAAACCGCTCATTCCTGGCAATGCAAGAGAAGCCATTGAGAAACTACTAAATAATGTAAATATTTTTGGCATTGGGATAGCTATTCCTCCCATTTTGTCGAGAGAAACAAGACGTATTCTATCATAACTCGTTCCTGCCAAGAAAAAAAGCGCAGCGCCAATAAATCCATGAGAGATCATTTGTAAAATAGCCCCATTGAGTCCCGCATCTGTTATGGAACTAATTCCTATAATTGTGAAACCCATATGAGATACGGAAGAATAAGCAATTCTCTTTTTTAAATTATGTTGACCAGGAGATGTTGAAGCTGCATAGATTATTTGAATTGTCCCTATTATCATCAACCCGGGAGAAAATAGAGAATGAGCGTGGGGTAATAATTCCATATTGATACGAACTAATCCATATGCTCCCATTTTTAATAAGATTCCGGCTAAAAGCATACATGTACTATAATGTGCTTCTCCGTGGGTATCCGGTAACCATGTATGTAGGGGTATGATTGGAAGTTTTACAGCATAAGCAATAAAAAATCCAAGATATAATAGTATTTCCAATACTACAGGATATGATTGATTAGCTAATGTTTCAAACTGTAATGCCGGTTCATTAGAAGCATATAAACTCATACCCAGAACTCCGATTAAGAGAAAAATAGAACCCCCCGCAGTATACAAAATAAACTTTGTAGCTGAGTACAAACGTTTCTTCCCGCCCCACATAGAAAGAAGTAGGTAGACAGGAATTAATTCCAACTCCCACATAATGAAAAAAAGTAAAAGATCTCGAGAGGAAAATGATCCTATTTGACCGCTATACATTGCTAACATTAGGAAATGGAACAATCGTGAATCTCGAGTAACCGGCCAAGCCGCTAAAGTAGCTAGAGTGGTAAAAAATCCCGTCAGTAAAATGGGTCCTATGGAAAGTCCATCGATTCCGAGTCTCCAGTGAAAATCAAAAATATTTATCCATTTATAATCCTCTTCCAATTGGATTAATGGATCGTCCAATTGAAAATGATAACAGAATGCATAAGTGGTTAGAAGGAGTTCTAATATACAAATACAAATAGTATACCACCTAATTACCTTATTTCCTCTATGAGGGAAAAAGAAAATGAGAGAGCCCGCGAATATCGGCAAAACAACAATTATTGTTAACCAAGGAAAAGAATTCGTGGTAAAGACAAGATACACTTTGGACAGAAAAACCCATACTCGATATTATATATTATATATATCTAATTATGTATTTTTCGAGTATGGGTTTTTGTCGGTAAAGAAAAAGAAAAAGAGTGCAAGTAGAATTTTTTGCAAGGTATCAATAAGCTAGACCCATGCTGCGAGTTGTCTCATGCCATAAATAAACCCGTACACTCAGGAAATCCGTTGGACAGGCGGATTCACACCTTTTACAACCCACGCAGTCTTCTGTTCTTGGAGCAGAAGCAATTTGTTTAGCTTTGCATCCGTCCCAAGGTATCATTTCTAATACATCTGTGGGGCAAGCTCGTACACATTGGGTACACCCTATGCATGTATCATAAATCTTTACTGAATGTGACATTGGATCTATCCATTTTTTGAACATCATAAATTTTCGATCTAGTTCTAGTAAAATAACTTAGTATTAGTAAATGAAATACATTTAAACACCAGATGAATCAATGATTTCCATTTACTAGAATGAGTTTGTAATCAATCTACTTCTGTATCTGCTCATGAGAGAGGACCAAGATACTTCGCCTTCTTAGATTTTCAAAAATAGCGTCTATTCTTTTCTTTATCTATATGCCTACGATTACTGCTATTTATTTAACAAATTTGATTGATTGATACGAGTTGATTTTCTATTACGATGAATTGACGAAACAATAGCTAATCCAATAGCCGCTTCAGCGGCTGCAATACCTATAACAAAAATCGAGAAAATGTCTCCTTTTAATTGACGACTATCAAAAAAATCAGAAAATGTTATGAAATTCAAATTCACTGCATTCAGTATAAGCTCAAGACACATAAGCGCTCTAATCATATTTCGACTTGTAATCAATCCATAGATACCCATAGATAATAAATAGGCGCTCAAAACAAGTATATGCTCGAGCATCATTGAACTACCCCGCACCAATTCAATCTTGATTCATTTCAATATGAACAATAATGTAACTGAACTGATAGAGTATACCAAGTATGTAATGAAAATATTGGTAATAGACCTAACTAAAACATTTCCATTTTATACATGAACAAGCTAAAAGAAGCATTAAAATAAAAAAGAAAAGAAAGGAAATCCTTAGTTTTTTTTTATGAGTATTTATTACTGACGAGTTATAGCAATTGCGCCTATCAAGGCAACTAAAAGAATTATAGAAATAAGTTCAAATGGAAGAAAAAAATCCGTTGATAAATGAATCCCAATTTGTTGACCATTATTTATCAAATCCTGTTCTAGAATTTGGTTTGATCTTGTGGTCCAAATAATTCCGTACCATGATGTATCTGAAATAGTAGTAATTAGTGAAAAAAAAAGACTTGTACAAACTAGTGAAGTGATCCCATCCCCCGCAGTCCAAAGGTGGGCATCATTGGAATATTCTGAACGATTCATGAACATCACAGCAAAAACGATTAGGACATTTATGGCTCCCACGTAAATAAGTAGCTGTGCCGCAGCTAGAAAATAGGAATTCGAAAGAATATGGAATAAGGATATACAAACAAGCACCAATCCCAACGAAAAGGCAGAATAAATAGGATTGGTAAGTAATACTACTCCTAGACCACCGACTATAAGACCCAACCCTAAAAATACTAAGAGAAAATCATGTATTGGCGCAGGTAAATCCATTTTTTATTTTATGTAAATATGTAAAATTAAGAGAGAAATTCAGCCGAAATCCTTCATGACCTTATTGACCCGACCGAGAAAAAAGACATTATCCTATTTTTTAATACGTTTCTAGTTTCTAATTGAATGAAATCCTTTTATAGGGTGTTAGTTGATGTAGATACACTTAGTCATTTTACTTGCATCTGCTTTTTCTATACGAAAAAACGAAAAAATGCAATTTCATTTATAGATTTCGAAAGCCTCATATATTTTAGAATTTTTAACACAAAGCAAGCCCCTGATTCTTAACAATCTTAGGATTCTTAGGTTTAGGTATTGATTAAGCAAACTTCGCTTCCTCAAGTTCAATCAAAACCAAATTTGACTAATCTAATTAAGTAATTGTTATTGAATGAACAGAATTACCCACGCTTTTTGTTATTGGAATCGAATTCATAATTGTTTGAATTGTGTAATCTCCAATTATTGACATTGGTAATCGACCCAAAGCAATTTGATTAGAATTTAATTCGTGACGATCATAAGTAGAAAGCTCATATTCTTCAGTCATTGATAAACAGTTTGTTGGACAATACTCGACGCAGTTACCACAAAATATACATATTCCAAAATCAATACTGTAATTAAGCAATCGTTTCTTTCGAATATTCGTTTCCAATTTCCAATCAACAACAGGTAGATCTATAGGGCATACACGAACACATACTTCACAAGCAATACATTTATCAAATTCAAAATGTATTCGACCACGAAAACGCTCCGATGTGATGAATTTTTGATAAGGATAGTGAATAGTTACCGGCAAACGATTCGCATGAGATAGGGTAATCAAAAAACTTTGGCCAATATACCTCGTAGCTCGTACTGTTTGTTGACCATAATTCATGAACCCAGTTACCATAGGGAGCATATCGTGAATATCTCTTAATAAATTTCATGTTTCTTTCTATTGGTTGAGAGAAGTTATGAAGCTATACTATCATATCCTAAAAATCCCATGCCATGCCTTTCCATTATAATGAAAGGAGTTGGAACGAAGTTGTTAATAAAAAATTCCCCAAAGAAATAGGTAAAAGAAATTTCCACCCAAGATTCAATAGTTGGTCCATTCTCAGCCTAGGTAAAGTCCATCTTGTTGTGATAGGAATGAACAGGAACAAAAAAGCTTTAGCTAATGTAATAAAAATACCTATTGTCGTTCCAAAGACTCTACACACTTCATTATTTCCGAAAAGCTCAGGAATGAGTATGTACGGAATAGAAAAATTCCAACCACCCAAGTAAAGAACTGTTACAAATAATGAAGAAACTAGTAGGTTTAGATAGGAAGCAAGGTAAAATAAAGCAAATTGAATACCCGAATATTCGGTTTGATAACCCGCAACTAGTTCTTCCTCTGCTTCCGGTAAATCAAAAGGTAATCTCTCACATTCCGCTAGGGAAGAAATTAGAAAAACCATAAACCCTATAGGTTGACGCCACAGATTCCACCCCCAAAAACCATATTTTGATTGCGCCTCAACTATATCAACTGTACTTGAACTGTTAGATAATTCTAGTCGATGGTAACATCACTCTTCCCGTCGCTATTGCAAAAACGTACATGAAATTTCAACTTCATACGGCTCCTCGATGGCCACAAATAAATATAAGGACCTCTTTGATGGTATCTCACTATGTTTGTTGTTTGTAGAGTAGGTCGAGTAACGATACATCGTAAAGTCCAAAATTAGACCAATGCAATCCTGTCTGCTATAAAAAAGTGCTTATGAATTGATCTTATCCTTTAGAATAGAATTGCAACTTTATTTAGTAAAAACTTCATCCTTAAATAAACTACTTATGACTATTTGTATTCATACCCCTTTCCATTACGAAAAAAAAAAAAGACACTCTATTAGTTATATTAGTTATTAGTTCATGAATTGTGATAAGAGTTATATGTGTATTAATTATTAATATGGATAAAGAAATAAAGAATAAGAGTTCCGTTTTTTTTCTTTCGTTCCTCTTCTTCTTTCTCATAAAAAAGAAAAAAAGAATCTAAAAGAAAATAAAGGATTACTTCGTTCCTGATAGGAATTTCTTGAATCAGTGGATAGGAGCATACTCTGGATCGGGATCATGGGGAAGTACTACTTGATCGTTTCTACTAACTTAAAGCCCCTATTAGGATTCCTTTTATACGGAAATATCCGTCCCTCGGGATACTCTATATTACTAATCTTTTGTGTACCTTAGTATTCCTAACCGTCCACTAATTTTTGCCCAACCCCCCCATAGTATAGTAATACAAAGATATAGTAAAAAGTAAAAACTCCCTATAGGTTGATCTTTTGTATCCGCTTCAAAACCCTGATGACTAATTCACCAATCTTTGGGAAACAGTTTCTAGTTTCTACTGCTTATCTTTACTTTCACTTAACTCTTGTACCTAGGGAATGAGACTCAATTTTTTACTGCCAATTTTGAAGCTGTTTTGTTTCACTCATATAACTATCTGTATTTAATTTAGTTCATCGCCCCGACTGATGAATATCCTAACGAATCGCACGTAGAGAGATTGATAATAAACATGGAGTTAATGGTATTTCATAACTAATTGATTGAGCAGCGGCTCGTAGACCACCTAAAAAGGAATATTTATTATTTGATCCATACCCTGACATTAGAAGTCCAATAGGAGCAATACTTGAAATTGCAATCCATAAAAAAACACCTATACTCAGATCGGCTAGAACAAGGCGATAGCCAAAAGGAATTACGGAATAACTTAATAAGATTGATATTACCGCGATAGACGGCCCAAGACTGAATAAAAGAATATCCCCTCTAGAGGGGAGAAGATCCTCTTTGAAAATGAGTTTGGTCCCATCTGCTAAAGCTTGAAGAATTCCGAAAGGACCGGCATACTCGGGTCCAATACGTTGTTGTATTCCTGCAGATATTTGTCGTTCTAACCACACAATTACTAGCACCCCTATGACGATTCCCGATAAAGGAGTAAAAATAGGAACAAGCAAGCATATGAGTCTGTAAAACTCTTTTAATGATTCCGATCTGGAAAAGGAATTGATAGCTTGTTGTACTTTTGTCGTATCCATTATCATTTCAACGGTCAACTTCTCCCATAATGATATCTATACTACCTAGTATTGTCATAATATCAGCCAATTTCATTCTTTTAACTAGCTGAGGAAGAATTTGCAAATTGATAAAACCTGGTGGACGAATTTTCCATCTCCATGGAAAAACACTCTGATCCCCTATTAGAAAAATTCCCAACTCCCCTTTAGGGGCTTCTACTCTCACATAAAGTTCTTGTTTTGACAATTCAAAAGTGGGCGAAGGTTTTTTACTAATAAATCGATAATCAAAATCATTCAATTCGAAATCCCTTGCACTATCAAAGCGGCGTACTTCTAAATTTTCATAAGGACCCCCCGGGATTTGTTCCAGAGCTTGTTGAATAATTTTGATAGATTCTTTCATTTCACTGATTCGGACTAAATAACGCGCTAAAGAATCGCCTTCTTTTTGCCATTGCACTTCCCAATCAAATTCGTCATAAGACTCATAATGATCAACTTTACGAAGATCCCATGGCATTCCGGAAGCTCGTAGCATGGGTCCGGATAAGCCCCAATTTATTGCTTCCTCTCCGCTAATAAAGCCCACCCCTTCAACTCTTTCCAAAAAAATAGGATTCCGTGCAATAAGTTTTTGATATTCAGTAACCCCTGTTACAAAATAATCACAGAAATCTAAACATTTATCTATCCATCCATGAGGTAGATCAGCAGCTACTCCCCCAATACGGAAATAATTATGCATCATTCGCATACCCGTGGCAGCTTCGAATAGATCATATATAAGTTCTCTCTCTCTGAAAATATAGAAAAAAGGAGTCTGCGCACCGATATCCGCCATAAAAGGGCCAAGCCATAACAAATGAGAAGCTATGCGACTCAGTTCCAGCATAATGACTCTAATATAGCTGGCTCTTTTAGGTACTTGAATATTTCCTAATTGTTCTGGTGCATTTACTGTTATTGCTTCTGTAAACATAGTAGCTAAATAATCCCAACGTGTTACATAAGGCAGATATTGTATAATTGTTCGATTTTCTGCAATTTTTTCCATTCCTCTGTGTAAATAACCCAATACAGGTTCACAGTCAATAACAGCCTCACCATCTAGAGTAACGATGAGTCGAAGAACACCATGCATTGATGGGTGTTGAGGACCCATATTGACTATCATGAGATCTTTTCTTGTAGTTGGTACAGTCATATATTTTTTCTCCGATTCCTTATTCCGTGAATTGCTGCAAACGAATTTCAAAATTAATTGGGGTGGGTTTTTATCTCTCGAATATCGAATTTACTAATTAATTCTTTATAACGTACTCTATTTTTCTTTGACAAATAAGATAGTAGCCGTTGACGTTTTCCTAGAATTTGACGTAAACCTCTCTGAGATAAATAATCTTTTCTGTGCAATTCTAAATGTGAAGTAAGTCTCCTTATCTTATTGGTGAAACTGAATATTTGAAATTCAACAGACCCCTTTTTTTCTTCTTGCGAAATAGAAATAACTGAGATAAATGAATTTTTTACCATAAAAAGAATTCTTCTCACTCCCGCTTTTTTTTTTTACAAATTGACAAATCTGGGTTTTACCGATCACTAATAATAATACATTTGCGTTTGTTATACACCAAAAGTTCATTTGAATTTTTTTAGATACTTGCTTTTTTTATCAAATTCGATTACTCAATCCACTTTTCCTTTTTTCGGATATGAATACAAAAACGGGTATGGCTGATCGACTTTGCACTTAAAAAAGAGAAGCAGTTGGACTTAAGATTAAGAAGAGCCTGCCGATTCTTAATTCATTTCGGATAGGATAATGTCGTTAAATCAGTATTATTTATGTACCAGAATCTAATATCTAATATAACATAACACTTTTGTCTATCTCCTTGCCTTCATATACCATATAAGATATGGCATGTGATTCATAAAAAATGGACCATCAAGTAATTCTCAATTGTGGATACATACGGATTCTTGACATACTGAAACAACTACCATTATTGGTATCAAACCAATAGCGATTCATACAAGCTAAATCTTCTAATCGATAATTGGGCCAAAGAAATAATTTAAACTTCATAAATTTCTTTGCATTTATATCAAAACTTTTACCTTTATCCAAAACTTGAAGACAGTTACTTGTACTTGCTTTGTTACCCTTACAAAATGCTAGATCTCTATCCACAACATTTCCATCTCCTGAATTTAAACAAAGTCGAATTCTTAACTCTCTACGACGTCTAGGAGATAAAATATTTTCAATAACAAGTAAATCATTATGATTTTTTTCTCTATTCCCGAGCAACTTTTTGTGTCGAGGAATGGGTTTATAAAAACCCTTCTTATCAACATCAACATTTCTTTTTTCTTGGCTTTTTTGATAACTTTTCATTTTTTGCTTATTTTTAAGTACATGTAAAACCGTTATTGTTTGATACATAATAGATTGCCCATCCCATTTTATTGATAACTTAGCCGGTTCAATAAACAAATATCCCTTTTTTACTAACTCGGCAATAGGTTGAGTATTTGTCAATGGGATTAGCTCTACCCTCAGGTCCTCTCTTTTGATCGAAATTAGAGTAATTTCCGTTGGATTTTGCAGTCTAACCAGTAGAGAAATTACTTTTATATTATCGTATAGTACATTATTCGAATACAAAGGTGAAGGTTCGTCTAATTTTGCTTGAAAAACAGAATTTTTTTTTAGTAAAAGATCTAATTCTGATGTTTTCTTCTTCTTAGGTTGCTTGTCATTTTTGTTAGAATCTTCTTTCAAATCTTTTTGTTGGTTTGAGCCATCTGAGCCAATATTTCCCTGGACTGACTTTTTATTTTCTTCTTTCTTTTTAGTTTCTAATTCAGAATCCTTTTTTTCAATAGCGTTCTCATCTCCATCAAAATTGAAAAGAAGCGAATTGATTGGTATGCTCCATGGTTGAATCTTATATGTATCATAAAGTGACACAAATTCTGGGGGTAAAAACGAGAGTTTCAGAGTAGATGTCTTAGATATCGGATCCATTTTTATTCTTTCTTCATTCATTCCCATCCAGTCAAAAATGTTTTTTGTTCGATTGGCCGCGTTAAGTTGTTTATCAATCGCGAGAGAAAAAGTCTTTTTCTTATCTTTCTTATCTTCTTTATCAATTTTTGGATAAATATTACGTTTTTTAATATTTTTAAGAATGTTGACCTCAATATCCAGATCGAGCCAGAACTCTATATCCTCCATTTTTGTTTTAAGAGAAAAATCAAAAATTCTCCAATCAAAATATTTTCTCTCCCGATTTCTATGCCTATCGTAGTCTTCTCTTTTTTTTAGAGAACCAGTACCAACTACATCCTCCGACAGATCATATAATTCAAGAGAATATTTCTTGTTTTTATAATTAAAGAGAAGCTCGTTGCCCTCATTTACTTGTAATGGTGATCTAGAAATATATGAACCCTTCTTATCTTCATAATGAATATATTTATGTGATAAACGATCATATTTGTAATTTTTCAATTTTTTATTTAGTACAGGAGCCTTCGCATAATTCTTGTTTTTTTCGTTCTCATAATGAATTAATTGGTCTTTTTTCTGTTTATAAAAATCCAGATTTTGAGAGTTTTTAGTTTGAACCATAGAACTCTTCTGGATTCTATTTCGCCATTTTTGCGTTTGCGCTACTAGTCGAGACCATTGAGGTTTTGATAAATTGTACTGATAGTGATAACGTCCCCTTAACCAATTTTTCCATTCATTTATTCTCATATTGTGGATTTTCGTATGCCCTGATTTCGAATGAGATATTCCTTGTCTTCTAAAGGAATCTTTTATTTGATCCTTAAGAAAAAGAAGTGTTCCCTGATATTGAAGTACAGATTTCCAGTGATACTTGTTAATAATTTGAGTTTGTGATAATTTGTAAAATACGTATGCCTGTGACAAAGAGGCGAGATCACAAAAAGAATATTCATTATTATTACTACTATTAGAAATAGAAAGTGATTCTTTTATAGTCGAAATAAAACGCATTTTTTTTTGATTTGGTTCATCATTAGGACTGTATTTAACAAAAGTGTTCTTATTTGATTCAAGAAAAACTTTGACATTGATTCTCATACTATTAATTATATATAAAGGGATCTCTATGTATATCCTTTCAATAAACAATTTTACGAAATAGTGCCATTTGCGTATTAATCGGGTATTCCTTCTTTTGAATATTTGCAAAATCCCTTTCTGCGGCTCTAATTTCTTATCATCATAACTTGGTTTCTTAGAACTCATTTCGATATCTGGAATTCTAATTATTTTTAGAGTTTCTGTTGTGATTGTTTTAATTTGATCTTTGATTGCATTTGTACTATCAGCCATATCAGGTATTTTTTTTGATGTTAGGGAATCATTTATCCAATCCATGGATCTAACTTGATCGAGCGATTCAGTAATAGGATTATTACTTACTATATCATTATCATTTTTTCTATTTATACTTAATTCCTCCCACTCAGATACTGGAATTGTCTTTACTTTTCTAAGTTCTTGGATTTTTCTTTTGATAAATCCAATTATTTTGAAAATCCAACGTATTTGTTTTTTTAAAACCTTTCTAAACCTTTTTGTTCTTTGCTTTAAAATTCTTAGAGCTAGAAAACCTTCCTTTTTCACTTTTTTGAGGTTTGTATCAATTTCTTTCCAAATAGGTTTAAAAAAGGAGGGTTTTTCTCGGTAAGGGCCAAAGGGTCCTTCGGCTTCCATTCCGAAAGGTGTTAAAAAACAAAAATTCCCTTTTTTACCTTTTCCTTTCTTTTTCATTGGATCTTTATGATTAGATTCTACTTGAGGTTTGTGCCAAGGTTTTAGATCGAAAGGAAATAGGATCTTTATCTGAATACCATCGTCTAACCAATTTTGGGGGAATTCATTTTCTGATAATGGAATCCCTTCATAAGTACATTTAACATGCATTTCTTTACTCCACGCTTTCCAATCCTCGCGCCACTCGGGACATTGAAATAATAGCATACGGCCAATATTTTTGGCTATTATCAACGAGGGCAGTATTATATATTTTCTAAGAAATGATAGGGTTACTAAAAGCACACCCCTTAGTCGTTGAGCCTCATAAAGTTCGAAAAAGTCTGCCACCTTCTTCTCCTCCACCTCTTCCCTCGGATCTTTTTGCTCTGCTTGCTCCAGCCTTTTTTTCTTTTTTTCTTCTGTATCTTTAGAATGCGAATGAAAAGTTTTGAATTCCACGCATTTACCCACCAAATTTCTGATTCTGAAAAGCAAACTCTGCATTTCGAGGATATCAAAAGAAAAAAAAAAAAACAATTTTCTGTCTTCTTGGCCCAAAAAAAGCGGGGAACGCACATATGGGTGAAACAGTGGAAAAATAGAAATTTTGCGTCGTTGAGCTCGCATGGATCCTTTAATTAAATCGCGATCAAAATCTGGTTCTTCTAGATAGGAAAGCAAAGCAATTTCTTCCGGTTCCTCCTCCTCCTTCTTATCTTCCTTATCCTTAATAGTATTCTTAGGATTTTCAATAGTCCGAGCATTCTCGGCAGTTTTATCTGTCTTATCTTCGTCAGTAGTAGTCTTAATATTCTCGGCAGTCTTATCTGTCTTATCTTCGTCAGTAGTAGTCTTAGGATTTTCGATAGTCCGAGCATTCTCGGCAGTTTTATCTGTCTTATCTTCGTCAGTAGTAGTCTTAGTATTTTTTTCGATAGTCCTAGCATTCGCACCAGTCTCCGTCTCTTTCTCAGTCTCGTTCTCAGTCTCGTTCTCAGTCTCTTTCTCAGTATAAATGACTACGCGTCTTACTTCTGGTGAACAAATATCATAAGCCTGATTTTCCTCTTCTTCATTGTCTTTTGGCTCGTTTTCCAAATCCCCCCAATCCACGTTCAATTTGTATGACCATCGAGGAACCTTTTTTTCGATTTCAAAGTTTTCGATTGCAATTTCAAGGTTTTCAATTTCATCATTTTCGATTTCATCATTTTCGTTTAAATTCAAAGCCGTATTAGGCCTTGGTTCCCCTGCAAATTCACTTCGAATTTCTCGATCTTCATCTTCAAATGCACTTTGATATTCTTTATCTTCGTCTTCAAATGCACTTAATGCACTTTGATATTGATATTCTTTTTGTTGTTGATCTTCACTTTTTTTGTCTTCTTGATCTTCAAATTCTCGGAAATCATTAGGAAGGATATCTTGAAGCTTAAGCTTATTCCACATGCTTGTTAGGGAATCTTCTATCGGGTTGTTTAAAGGATTGTTGATGCTTGAGTCCAAATCGAAATTTCTAATTGTTCCACGGTGGGGTCCGCTCAAAAAAGGATCATACACTTTTGGTAAGCAGTTTTGCTCAGTCCCATCATTGTACAATCTAGTCCTTTTTTCAAGTACATCATCAAGAGAACCCTTGTCTAGAGCTTCAATTCGCTTGATAAATTCGTTGCTTAGGCTCTTTCTTTTTTGTTCGTTGGTAGAAACCCAACGATTATATAGTTCTTCCGAGGATCTTGTTTCTGTCGTGTCTAAAAACCACCTTTTTTGTATCATTTCAAAAAAAGTTGACAAACTGGGTGGATATGTAAAAGAGATTCTTTGTTTTCCGTCACTTAGGCATGTAGCAAAAAAATATTGTGCCATTT